CTTTCGCTTTAAAGAGACATGCGATAAAAATAGCCCAGTTTATGAAAGTTCTTATCTGGATGGGAATCAAGAAAAGTCGAAATTCGAAATATTTCAATTATTGAAAGAAAAAGAAGAAAAATTTTTATTATGGTTTGAAAAACCCGTTCTGACTCTTCTTTTCGACTATAAACGATGGACTCGTCCAGTTCGATATAAAAAAAATAATCGATTTGAAAATGCTGTTCAAAATGAAATGTCACATTATTTTTTTTATACGTGTCGAAGTGATGGAAAAGAAAGAATCTCTTTTACGTATCCAGCAAGTTTGTCAACTTTTTTGGAAATGATAACGAAAAAATTTTCTTTTTTCACAACAGAAAAACTATCCTCTCATGAATTTTATACACATTGGAATTACACTAATGACCAAAAAAGAAAGAACTTAACCCGGGAGTTGCGAAATAGAATCGAAGGTTTAGATAAAAGATCTCTTATTCTCGATATACTCGAAAAAAGGACTCAATTGTACAATGATAAGACTCAAAAAAAAAACTTACCTAAAATATATGATCCTTTATTACATGGGCCTTATCGTGGAAGACTCAAAAAAGAATTTTCACCCGTAACCCTAAATAAAACTTATACAAAAAATAAGATAGGAATTCTTTGGATAAATAAGGTTCACAATAAAATTCTTTTTAATAATTATGACAAATTTGATCAGACAATAGACCGAGTTAATCGAAAATCATTTTCAAGAGAGGAGGTAGGGTGTTTATTTACAGACCACGAACGAGAACAAATCGATTCAGAAGAACAAATAAAAATTTTAATTTTTTTATTCGATGCAGCTATAACCGATCCCAATGATCAAAAATTTCGAAAAAAGTCGATAAAAGAAATTAGTAAAAGAGTTCCCCGGTGGTCGTACAAATTAATCGATAATTTAGACCAAGAACTGGGAGAATACGATGAAAATCTAAGAGGGGAGCATGCATTTCGTTCACGAAAAATCAAACGTTTAGTGGTTTCTGTTGATCACCAGACAAAAGAGGATGTGACTTTGCCACATTATTTGGAACAATCGGATTTTCGTCGATATATAATCAAAGGTTCCGTGCGCGCACAAAGACGTAAAACTCTTATTTGGAAACCGGTTCAAGCAAATGTCCATTCCCCTCTATTTTTGAACAGAACAGACAAACCCTTTTTTTTGTCTTTTGATATTTCTGGACTGATGAAAGTAATTTTTATAAATTGGATGTGGAAAAATAACGACCACAAAATTTCTGATTATACAAACGAAAAGCCAAGAAAATTGGATAAAAAAACAAAAAAGAAGCCAAAAAAAGAAAGATACACAACACAAGAAAAGGGACGTATAAAACAAGCAGAAGGCTGGGATAAGCGTTTCCTTACTCGAGTACTAAGAAGCTCTATGTTAGTAATTCAATCGATTCTGCGAAAATATATTATATTACCTTCATTGATAATAGCTAAAAATTTTGGTCGAATACTATTATTCCAAGATCCCGAGTGGTCCGAGGATTTTAAGGATTGGAGGCGGGAAATTTATGTTAAGTGCACTTATAGTGGTGTTAATTTATCTGAAACCGAATTTCCGAAAAACTGGTTAACAGAAGGTATTCAGATAAAGATCCTATTCCCTTTTCACCTGAAACCCTGGCACAGATCTGAGACTAAGATACAAACCTCTCAGAAAGATGCAAAAAGTGAAGAAGAAGCTGATTTTTGTTTTTTAACAACTTTGGGATTGGAAACCGAAATGCCCTTTGGTTCTCCCCGAAAACGCCGTTCGTTTTTTGACCCCATTTTTAAAGAACTAAAAAAAAATATATTGAAAACTAAGTTTTTTATGCTTTTAAAGGTCTTCAAAGAAGGAAAAATAAAAGAACTTTCAAAAAGAAACTTGAGAGAAATCGATGAATTGGGTGAAATTCAAAAAAATTCGACACTCAGTAATCAAAAGATTCACGAATCATCTATTGAAATTCCATCTATGGATTGGCCAAATTTCTCCCGGACCGAAAAAAAAATGAAAGCTCTGACTATTAGAACAAGCAGAATACGAAATCAAATATATAAAATCAAAAAAGCAAATAAAAGAGGCTCGCTAACTCAAGAAACAAATATTAGTTCGAACAAACCAACTTATTCTACTAAAATATTAGACTCATCAAAAAAGATTTTGAAGATATTCAAAAAAAGAAATACTCGATTAACCCGTAAATCCTATTTTTTTTTTTATTTTTTTATTGAAAAGCTATACAGAAATTTTTTTTTAGCTACCCTTCCTATTCCAAGAATCACTACAAAATCTTTTCGTGAATCAACAAGAAAAGAAATTAAAATTTTTGAGAATAACATCCACAATAAGGAAGAAAATCCCGAAATAATTAATAAAACAAATCAAAATCGAATTCACTTTATTTCGACTGTCAAAAAATCATTTTTGAAGATTAGTAATAAGAATTCAAAGATTTCTTGTAATTTAGCCCCTTTTTCACAATCACAAGCATATGTATTTTCAAAATTGTTACAAGCCCCAATTTTGAACTTTTTTAATTTAAGACCTATTCTTCAATATCACGGAACATCTCTATTTCTTAATAATGAAATAACATATTTTTTTGATAAACACGGAATATTTAATTACCAATTAAGACATAAACCTTTTTTGCATTTTGGAAGGAATCTATGGAAAAACTGGTTAAGCAATCATTATCAATATGATTTCTCTCGGATTAAATGGGCTAGATTAGTACCACAAGAATGGCGAAATAGAGCCCATCAACGCTGTATGGCTCAAAATAACGATTTCACTAAAAGCCATTCATATGAAAAAAAGGGATTAACTCATTGCGAAAAACAACATTTTTTTGAAGCAGGCTCATTACATAATAAAAAATCGAATTTAAAAAAAAACTACGGATATTCTCTTTTATCATATAAATCGATTAATTATGAAGATAAAAATAATTATGAAGATAAAAAAGACTCATATATTGATAGATCACTAGGCCAAGTAAATAATAAAGAAGAGTATTATTATAATTACAATATAAAGAAAGGGAATTTATTCGCTATGCTGGGAGGTACCCCTATCAATAATTATCTAGGGGAAGATGATATTATGGCTATGGACAAATTCTTGTATAGAAAATATTTTGATTGGAGAATTCTTAATTTTTATCTTCGAAATAAGGTTAATATTGAAGTCTGGGTTGATATGGACAACAGTAAGCAAAATACTAAGATTGGGTCCGATAATTCTAACAAAATTGATGCAATTAATAAAAGATGCCCTTTTTATCTTACAATTCATCAAGATGAAGAAATTAACCCATCAAAAAAAAAAAAAACACTTTTTGATTGGATGGGAATGAATGAAGAAATACTAAGTTGTCCTATATCAAACCTAGAGCCTTGGTTCTTTCCAGAATTTGCGCTACTTTTTAATGCATATAGAACAAACCCATGGATCATACCAATCAAATTACTTCTTTTCAATTTTAATGGAAATGGTAAAAAAATTATAACCGGAAAAAAAGAAGCGTATCCTTTTATATCATCCAATCAAAAAGAATATCTTGAATTATCGAATCAAAGTCAAGAAGAAAAAGAGCTCGCAGATCAGGAAAATCCGGAATCAGATGCACAAAACCAAGTAAGTCTTGGATCAGTTCTCTCAAACCACGAAAAAGATGTTGAAGAAAATTCTACGAGATCGGACAATAAAAAACGTATAAAGAAAAAGCAATACAAGAGAGAAACAGACGTACAACTTGATTTCTTCCTAAAAAAATATTTGTGTTTGCAATTGAGATGGAGAGGTACTGTTTCTTTCAGGGAAAAAATACTCAATGATATGAAAGTATATTGTCACCTGGTTCGACTGATAAATCCTAGCGACGTTACTATAGCCTCTATTCAAGGAGGAGAAATTCGTTTGGCTATTTTGATGACTAAGAAGGATTTCGCTCTTACAGAATTGACGAAAGGGGGAATGCTTATTATCGAACCCCGCCGTTTGTCTGTAAAAAATGATGGACAATTTTTTATATATCAAATCGTAGGTATTTCATTGGTTCATAAGAATAAGCGCAAAATTACTAAAAGATACCACGAAAAAGGCTATGTTGATAAAACAATTTTTAATGAATTTATTGCAAAACATCAAAAAATGGCTGGAAATCGAAACAAAAATCATTATGATTTGCTTGTTCCTGAAAATAGTTTATTCCCTAAACGTCGTAGAGAATTAACAACCCTAATTTGTTTCAATTCGAAGAATCAAAACGGTATGGAGAGAAATCCATTATTTTGTACTAACGTAAAAGGTCGGGGTTACTTTTTGGATAAAAACAAAGATTTTTCTAGAGAGAAAAATCAACTAATTAAATTAAAGTTCTTTATTTGGACCAATTCTCGATTAGAAAATTTAATTTGTATGAATCGCTATTGGTTTAATACCAATAATGGGAGTCGTTTCAGTATGGTAAGAGTACATATGTATCCACGATTCAAAATTCGTTAATAGTGTGCTTTTCCTATGGACCATGTCCATGTTTGGTTTGGGACATGAAAACAAAGAAATGGATACATGTCTTGTCTTCCATTCCAGTCTGATACAAGATACCAATTTAATGGCATACATATTAATTAAATCCATAAATGAATCAAGAAGCTATTTTTATTTTAGGTCCAATTTTTCTGTTTTGCAGAAATATACCATCCTTTTTGATACCGATCAAATTGAAAATTGGATTGATTATTGATTTTCTAGCAAGTTCATAACGAACTTAAGATTATTGTATATATAAAATTCAAGTAACTAGTATTATTATCGATGACCAGTAAAATTCATCTTCAAAAAAGGAGGGCGAGAGGGTTTCTTTTTATGATAAAAAATTCATTCGTCTCAGTTATGTTTCAAGAAAAAAAAGAAGAAAACTGTGGATCGGTTGAATTTCAAGTATTACGTTTCACTAATAAGATACGGAGACTTACTTCACATTTAGAATTACACAGAAAAGACTATTTATCTCAAAGGGGACTACGGAAAATTTTGGAAAAACGCCAACGTCTACTAGTGTATTTGTCCAAGAAAAATAGAGTACGTTATAAAGAATTAATTAGTAAGTTGAATATTCGGGAGTCAAAAAATCGTTAATTTGAAAAAAAAAATTTTCGAATTATTTCATTTTGAATCTTGCTGAACTTTTTGTTATTTTCAACAATTCATGTAAGAATGAATCGAGTAAAAACCTATGAGTACACTAGCTACAGAAAAAGAATTTATGATAGTCAATATGGGACCTCACCACCCATCAATGCACGGTGTTCTTCGTCTTATCCTTACTCTAGATGGTGAAGATGTTATTGACTGTGAGCCAATATTGGGTTATTTACACCGAGGGATGGAAAAAATTGCGGAAAACCGAACAATTATACAATATCTGCCTTATGTAACCCGTTGGGATTATTTAGCTACTATGTTCACCGAAGCAATAACTGTAAATGGACCCGAACTCTTGGGAAATATTCAAGTACCCAAAAGAGCCAGCTATATCCGAGTAATTATGTTGGAGTTGAGTCGTATAGCTTCCCATCTGTTATGGCTTGGCCCTTTTATGGCAGATATTGGTGCACAGACTCCTTTCTTCTATATTTTCAGAGAAAGAGAATTAGTATATGATCTGTTCGAAGCTGCCACCGGTATGCGGATGATGCATAATTTTTTTCGTATCGGAGGAATAGCGGCTGATTTACCTCATGGTTGGATAGATAAATGTTTGGATTTCTGCGATTATTTTTTAACGGGGGTTGTTGAATATCAAAAACTTATTACGCGAAACCCTATTTTTTTAGAACGAGTTGAAGGAGTAGGCATTGTTGGTGGAGAAGAAGCAATAAATTGGGCTTTATCCGGACCAATGCTACGAGCGTCTGGAATAGAATGGGATCTTCGTAAAGTTGATCATTATGAGTGTTATGACGAATTTGATTGGGAAGTCCAGTGGCAAAAAGAAGGAGATTCATTAGCTCGTTATTTAGTCCGAATCAGTGAAATGACGGAATCTATAAAGATTATTCAACAGGCTTTAGAAGGAATTCCAGGAGGGCCCTATGAAAATTTAGAAATTCGATGTTTTGATAGAGAAAGCGATCCAGAATGGAATGGTTTTGAAGATCGATTCATTAGTAAAAAGCCTTCTCCCACTTTTGAATTGACGAAACAAGAACTTTATGTGAGAGTAGAAGCCCCAAAAGGGGAATTGGGAATTTTTCTGATAGGAGATCAAAGTGGTTTTCCTTGGAGATGGAAAATTCGCCCACCGGGGTTTATCAATTTGCAAATTCTTCCTCAGTTAGTTAAAAGAATGAAATTGGCTGATATTATGACAATATTAGGGAGTATAGATATCATTATGGGGGAAGTTGATCGTTGAAATGATAATTGATACAACAGAAGTACAAGATATCAATTCTTTTTCCAGATTGGAATCCCTGCAAGAGGTCTATGGGATCATGTGGGTGCTTGCCCCTATTTCGACTCCGGTAGTGGCAATCACAATAGGTGTCCTAGTAATTGTGTGGTTAGAAAGAGAAATATCCGCAGGAATACAACAACGTATTGGGCCTGAATACGCCAGTCCCTTGGGAATTCTTCAAGCTTTAGCAGATGGGACAAAACTACTTTTAAAAGAAAATCTTCTTCCATCTAGAGGAAATAGTAGTTTATTCAGTATTGGACCATCTATAGCAGTCATAGCAATTCTACTAAGTTCTTCAGTAATTCCTTTTAGTTATAACCTTGTTTTAGCTGACCTCAATATCGGTATTTTTTTATGGATTGCCATTTCAAGTATTGCCCCTATTGGACTTCTTATATCAGGATATGGATCAAATAATAAATATTCCTTTTTAGGCGGTCTGCGAGCTGCTGCTCAATCGATTAGTTATGAAATACCATTAACTTTATGTGTTTTATCAATATCTCTACGTGTGATTCGCTAAAACCTAAGCTTTTCGTTTTCATATTGTTTTGCTTTTCGTTCTAGAAAAAAAAAAGAACTTGAATAGAAAAATAGAGATCTTCTGTTTTTTATTCATTTATTCTTTAGGTTAATAAATTAGGTTAATAAAAGAAATTTGATAGTTATATATGAGTGAAAGAAAACAACTTTTTAATTCGCAGTACAAGTGGCTTAAGTCTCATTTCCTATGTACAAGCATTAAGGGGAAGTAAACAAAAGTAAAAGTGGAGGAAGCCCCTTACCCCAAGATTAGTTGATTGATCATCCTACTAGCTTGAAGCGGGCTCAAAAGACCAACCTTACGGAATTTTCATTAGCGTTTGCGTGTATTACAATACATATAGATTACGAGGGTTGAAAACACAAAATGGGTGGATAGGAAGGAACACCAAAAAACACACAACGGGTTAGTAATGTAGATTATGATTATGTCAATTATCTAAAAGGATACTTCTGCATAACATAAAAAGAATACTAATTGGGGCTTTAAGTTGGTAGAAATGATCAGGCAGTACTCCCCACAATTCCGATCCAGAGTATGCTCCTATCCGCCAGTTAAAGAAATAACTATCAGGAACGAAATAATCCTTTCCCCTTTTTTTAAGCCCCCTTTCTCTTAGAAAGAAGAATAGGAACAAAAAAAATAGAAAAAATAAAATTCCAATAGGAAGGGATCCTTTTATTCTTTCTTTCCTATATTGATGAAATCAAATTCGTGTCATGATTCATGAACTAGTTGAATGTCTAATTCTTTTTCGTAATCGAAACTAAAAAAAGGATGGGTTGAAATATCGATTTATATTTCGACAAGGAGTATTTTATTGAAGGGTTGATTAAGTTATTACTCAACACAGCAAATTTGAAATTCTTAAAGGATGAGATTAATTCCGAAATACTTTTTTTATCCTTAGAGCAGACAGAATTCCTGTGGTATAATTGGGGACCCCCCACTAGTTATCTATCCTATAACCATATGAAGATAACTCCCGTCCTTACATTTATTTGGGGCCCTGAGGAGCCGTATGAGGTGAAAATCTCATGTACGGTTTTGGAATAGCGAAGGCAACCGTAATGTTACCACCGACTATGATTATCTAACAGTTCAAGTACAGTTGATATAGTTGGGGCACAATCAAAATATGGTTTTTGGGGGTGGAATTTGTGGCGTCAACCTATAGGGTTTATCGTTTTTCTAATTTCTTCCCTAGCGGAATGTGAGCGATTACCCTTTGATTTACCAGAAGCAGAAGAAGAACTAGTAGCAGGTTATCAAACCGAATATTCAGGAATAAAATTTGGTTTATTTTACGTTGCTTCCTATCTAAATCTATTAGTTTCTTCATTATTTGTAACAGTTCTTTACTTGGGGGGTTGGAATCTTTCCATTCCATACATATTTGTTCCTGAACTATTTGAAAGAAAAAAAGTGGATGGAATCTTTGGAACGACAATTGGTATCTTTATTACATTGGCAAAAACTTATTTGTTCTTGTTCTTTCCGATTACAACAAGATGGACTTTACCGAGACTAAGAATGGATCAACTATTAAATCTTGGCTGGAAATTTCTTTTACCTATTTCTCTGGGTAATTTATTATTAACAACTTCTTCCCAACTCCTTTCGCTATAAAAAAAAAGAATAGAATATTCACTACTTGTCTCAAACAAGAGAAAGAAAGCAACTCAAATTATTCATGGATATTGACGATATGTTCCCTATGGTAATTGGTTTCATGAATTATGGTCAACAAACAATACGAGCTGCAAGGTACATTGGTCAAAGTTTCATGATTACTTTATCCCAAGCAAATCGTTTACCTGTAAGTATTCAATATCCTTATGAAAAATTAATCACATCGGAGCGTTTTCGCGGTCGAATACATTTTGAATTTGATAAATGTATTGCTTGTGAAGTATGTGTTCGCGTATGCCCTATAGATCTGCCTGTTGTTGATTGGAAATTTGAAACAAATATTCGAAAGAAACGATTGCTTAATTACAGTATTGATTTTGGAATTTGTATTTTTTGTGGTAACTGTGTTGAGTATTGTCCAACAAATTGTTTATCAATGACTGAAGAATATGAACTTGCTACTTACGACCGTCACGAATTGAATTATAATCAAATTGCATTAGGTCGGTTACCAATGTCAGTAATTGACGATTTCACAATTCGAACAGTGTTGAATTCGCCTCAAAGAAAAAATGACTAAACCCTTTAATTTCGAATTAGTAGGGTTCCTTTTTGGTATAGTTGGTATAAAGTAATAAGGCTTTTTCTTTGCTTGAACAATAACTCCAAATCCCAACCATTGATTGGTTGATGAGAAGTACAACTTAATTTGTATTGAAATCAAATAATATATAGGCCAAAGCCTTTTTTTTGGAACTATATTATATAGCTTCAATTTCAAATTGACATTTCGAATAAAGAAAAGAACTAAATTCATCCAATAACAGTATCCGTACCAATTCCCACTTAATAGATTTGAATTTAATTCAATTGGAATTGGGAATGTCTCATAAAAAAAAATGCCTGGTTGGTTCAATAAGTTCATGAACAAGATTTCGATTTATTTATCTCTTAGTTTAATATAATGGATTTGCCTGGACCAATACATGATTTTCTTTTAGTTTTTCTGGGCTCAGGTCTTATATTAGGAGGTATGGGAGTGGTATTATTTACCAACTCGATTTATTCTGCCTTTTCCTTGGGATTGGTTCTTGTTTGTATATCCTTATTCTATATTCTATCAAATTCCCATTTTGTAGCTGCCGCGCAACTCCTTATTTACGTGGGAGCTGTAAATGTTTTAACCATATTTGCTGTAATGTTCATGAATGGTTCAGACTATTCCAAAGATTTTCATTTCAATTTTGGGACTGTTGGTGACGGACTTACTTCCCTGGTTTGTACAAGTATTTTTTTTTCGCTAATCGCTACTATTCTAGATACGTCGTGGTACGGGATTATTTGGACTACCCGACCCAACCAGATTATCGAACAAGATTTGATAAGTAATAGTCAACAAATTGGAATTCATTTATCAACAGACTTTTTTCTCCCATTTGAACTCGTTTCAATAATTCTTTTAGTTGCTTTGATAGGTGCAATTGCCGCGGCTCGTCAGTAACAAATCTTTAGAACTCGAAACAGCAATCACAATTACAACTCGACCTTGTTATGTGTTATCAGATCCATTTCCCTTAAATTCTTTAAAGTCTAGTTGAATACTATTCGCGGATCAATAGAAAAAAAAAGAAATTTTTGTATTCGCTCTATTATCAAATAGATTCTTTTGCTCCGTACTTGGGATATTCGAAGCAATCAAATCACTTGCATTATTGTTCATATTGAAATGAATCGAAATTGGTACGGAGTTGGTCAATGATGCTCGAGCATGTACTTGTTTTGAGTGCCTATTTATTTTCGATTGGTATATATGGATTGATTACGAGCCGAAATATGGTTCGGGCCCTGATGTGTCTTGAACTTATAGTAAATGCGGTTAATATCAATTTCGTAACATTCTCTGATTTTTTTGATAGTCGACAATTAAAAGGAGATATTTTCTCAATTTTTGTTATAGCTATTGCAGCCGCTGAAGCAGCTATCGGATCAGCTATTGTTTCGTCAATTTATCGTAACAGAAAATCGACTCGTATCAATCAATCGACTTTGTTGAATAAGTAGTATTTAGAAATCATAATCATAATATTCATCAATTCGGCTTAGGATATATAATATTCGCAAACCTCGATCATGTTTGTGAAACCGGAATAAATCAAAGTATCTTTGTTCCCTCTTAGGAGTTGATCCAGAAGTGAGTTAAGTATAAAAATTCTGGTAAATCATTGATTCATCTGGTATTTAAATATACGATGTTTCAAAATTAACTAGATCGAAAATTAAAAAGTTCAAAACAAAAATTGATAGATCCAATGTCACATTCAGTAAAGATTTATGATACATGTATAGGGTGTACTCAATGTGTCCGAGCTTGCCCCACAGATGTATTAGAAATGATACCTTGGGACGGATGTAAAGCAAAGCAAATTGCTTCTGCTCCAAGAACAGAGGATTGTGTTGGTTGTAAGCGATGCGAATCTGCCTGTCCAACGGATTTCTTGAGTGTTCGGGTTTATTTATGGCATGAAACAACTAGAAGCATGGGTCTGGCTTATTGATATTGATACGTTCCCAAAAACCCACTTGAATCCGTTTTGAAAACAGTTTTTTTTTTACCGATTACCGACAAAACCCGTGCTCGAAACTCGAAAATAGAATCTATTCTTATTTTTTCTTTTTCGAGCACGGGTTTTTCTGGGCCAAGTGTATCTTGTCTTTACAACGAATTATTTTCCTTGGTTAACACTAATTGTAGTTTTTCCGATAGTCGCGGGTTCTTTAATTTTCTTTATCCCTCATAAAGGCAATAAGGTGACTAGAGGATATACAATATATATATGTGTCTTAGAACTCCTTGTAACGACCTATGCATTTTGTTATAATTTCCAATTGGACGATCCATTAATACAGCTGGAAGAGGATTATAAATGGATCAGCTTTTTTGATTTTGACTGGCGGTTGGGAATAGATGGACTTTCCATAGGACCCATTTTACTGACGGGATTTATAACTACTTTAGCTACTTTAGCGGCTCGGCCAGTTACTCAGAATTCCCGACTATTCCATTTCCTGATGTTAGCGATGTACAGCGGTCAAATAGGACCATTTTCTTCTCGAGACCTTTTACTTTTTTTCATCATGTGGGAATTAGAATTAATTCCCGTTTATCTACTTCTGGCCGTGTGGGGTGGAAAGAAACGTCTTTATTCAGCCACAAAATTTATTTTGTACACTGCAGGAGGTTCCGTTTTTCTTTTAATAGGAGTATTGGGTATCGGCTTATATGGTTCCAATGAACCAACATTAAATTTGGAAACATTAGTTAATCAATCGTATCCTGTGGCACTGGAAATAATATTCTATATTGGATTTTTTATTGCTTTTGCTGTCAAATTACCGATTATACCCTTCCATACGTGGTTACCAGACACCCACGGAGAGGCACATTACAGTACTTGTATGCTTCTAGCCGGAATCTTATTAAAAATGGGAGCTTATGGGTTGCTTCGGATCAATATGGAACTATTATCGCACGCCCATTCTATATTTTCCCCCTGGTTCATGATAGTAGGTACCTTGCAAATAATTTATGCAGCTTCAACATCTCCTGGACAACGGAATTTAAAAAAAAGAATAGCCTATTCCTCTGTATCTCATATGGGTTTCATAATTCTAGGAATTGGCTCGCTAACCGATACAGGCCTCAACGGAGTCATTTTACAAATAATTTCTCATGGGTTTATTAGTGCTGCACTTTTTTTCTTGGCAGGAACGAGTTATGATAGAATACGTCTTGCTTATCTCGACGAGATGGGCGGGCTGGCTATCCCAATTCCAAAGATATTCACACTATTCAGTATTTTATCGATGGCTTCCCTTGCATTGCCCGGCATGAGTGGTTTTATTGCGGAAATTTTAGTATTTTTGGGAATAATTACTAGCCAAAAAGTTTTTTTAATGCCAAAAATACTAATCACTTTTGTAATGACAATTGGAATGATATTAACTCCTATTTATTCATTATCTATGTTACGGCAAATGTTCTATGGGTACAAGTTAGTTAATGCCCCACCAAACTCTTCTTTTTTTGATTCTGGGCCACGGGAGTTATTTGTTTTGATCTCTATTCTTCTACCCGTAATAGGTATTGGTATTTATCCGGATTTCGTTCTCTCACTATCAGTGGACAAGGCCGAAGCCATTATATCTAATTTTTTTTTATAGATAGTTTTCACGACTAAAAAAAATCAAAACGAAATCCCAGGATTAAAAAAAGTTCGGTAGCCACTGAACAAGGAAATTTTTTTTCTTCTCTTCAGTTTCAGTTAAATAAAAAAAAAAGGAAAATAATCGAATGTGACTTGTGACCAAACGCCTTTGGCGTTTGTAAGAACCTTTTGAATCAAGCAGTGCTGCGATTCAAAAGGTTCTCGGCGTCTTATACTAAGACTAAGTTTCGTTTCGATCTAGGCGCTGTCCTATGTTTGTCTTCATCAAGCCCTTTCCTCAATTCAAGTAGATATTAATTAAATGAACCATAACTATGTAAACCTATTCCTAATAGATTGACTCCGAAATAGCATACCCAAATTATAAGAAATCCCGTAGAAGCTACAATTGCGGAATTTACGCCTTCAAATTTTGTATTTGTTCGAATATGTAAATAAATCCCGAATATAGTCCAAGTAATAAATGCCCAAGTTTCTTTTGGGTCCCAATTCCAATAAGAACCCCACGCCTCATTAGCCCATACTGCTCCCGAAAGAATCCCTGTGGTTAAAAAGATAAATCCTAAACTTATAATACGATAACTCCAACGATCCAATTGTTGAATCACTTGATACCTGTAATAATTTCTAGCGGAAAGGTTATTTAGTAAAACATTCCCTTTTTCGTTGATGTATTGGATTTCATCGAAGCAAAACGACTCATTTACATTTAAAATTTTTTTTCTTTTCAAAAAAACCCTTATAACTTTTCGAGATGTAATGACTAGAAGAGCCATGGATAATAAGGATCCGCATACAAGAGCTGCATAGCCCAATACCATCATACTTACGTGCATCATTAACCACTGGACTTGGAGAGCGGGTACTAATATTCCGGATTGATGCATTTTGGTTAAAAAACCCGAAGTAGCAAAGCCTTGGGTAAAAAGAGCACTTGGTGCCGTTATAGCGCTTAAATGATTTTTAAAATAGAAAATCCTATGAATAATGGAGAAACTCCATGAAAGAAAGATTAATGATTCATATAAATCACTTAATGGGAAATGCCTCGAGTAAATCCAACGGGTGATTAATAATCCTGTTAGACAGAAAGCGGTAGCTATCATCCCCTTTTCTGATGAATCATATAGTCCTCTTATTTCATCGACTAATAAGGTTAGTAAATATATTGTAATTCCAATTGAAACGACCGAAAAGGATATATGCGTTAATATATGCTCTAAAGTTGAAAAGATCATAAAAAAAATTAAAAGCGAGAATACCTCAACTATACAAAATGGAAATCCGAAATTAAATTCCTTAGAGCACCTTTTGTATATCTTTTTCGATTTGTATATCTTTTTGGAGATGCTATGCCGCCACTCGGACTCGAACCGAGATGCTCTAGCACTGCTTCCTAAGAGCAGCGTGTCTACCGATTTCACCATAGCGGCTTGCTCGAAATCATAATAACCTATTATTAGTCAATCGTCGAGATTGAAATGGAGATTTAACGATTCCACCTTTTGTCGTCTTATTTAATTATTTAAGGTTTCAGGTTTAGTTAACTTAACTTTCATAGTTTCTGGTTTAATAAACTAGAACTGTTGTAACGACTGTAACTAACTAGTTCGAACTTCAATTTAGGGAACAACCCAAAGGGGTTCTTTCGCTTTTTTTCATTTTTCCTAACTTTTGTGTTTGGGTTGTCGTAATTGTTAGGTTTTTTCAGTATTCTTTTGTGATAAGATTGATGAAATCACTTAGGTATTAGGTATTGGGCTGGACATATTAGAAACAATAAAAAAAAATTCTTCTTGTTTAGGGCGTATATTGGGTGATGGGGAAAATAAGAATCCCCATCCTGGGAATAATAAAAAATATTCAAATAAAAAGAAAGGTGAAACTTTCGAGTTTGTCTTAATTCCGTTGTTCAAAGCATTACGAAAGGGGAATGGTTACTTTCTTTTTTATACTTTTCTATAGTATAGAGTATAAATTCGAAACACAATTAACTCATTGTTGAGTCAGGCTTATTCAGATTATTCCAACCTTTTCTTTTTTATTTGTTTTCCAAAAAAACGTTTTGAATTCCCAGTTGAAAGGGATTTCGCTAACGAAACCCCCTTCAACGCTGCCCAACCCCCCCCGTTTTTCCAAATATTCTTACGAATACGTTTTTTTAATATAGAAGTACGTTTTTTTGGAACTGCCATTCAAAAAAGAAAAGGTTATTCATTGCTCAAATTGGATGTGAAAGACATCTATTCTTAAAACAAATCATTTTTTAGTTTTACTATTCATTTCATTATCTGTGTATTTTTTTAAGGTAGTTAGTTTAGAGAAAAAGTAAATAAAGAGAAAAGTTAAATAAAGAGAAAAAGTAAATAAATCGAAATATACAAGAATGGCATAAAATCTTACTTAGTCGAAAGTATAAAATAATTTTATATTTTTGACTAGTAGAACGTTTGATTGCTTTGAACTTTTCATTTTTTTTTTAGTTGTTGGGAAAGATTCAAAATAACTATGACTAGCAAAAGCAAAAATTTTTTGATTAATCGCTTTTAAAAGAGCTAAGAACCGGTGAATCAGAAACAATGAGTTAAGAATAAAAACAATTAATATTATTTTATTGATTTTATGGACCATCCATATCAATATTCCTGGATCATACCTTTAGTTCCACTTCCAGTCCCTATGTTAATAGGGGTGGGGCTTCTACTTTTTCCGACCGCAACAAAACATCTTCGCCGTATGTGGGCTTTTATTACTATTTTATTGTTAAGTATAGTTATGGTTTTTTCGATCGATTTATCTATTGAACAAATGGATCGAACTTATATCTATCAATCCCTAAGGTCTTGGACCATGAATAATGATTTTTTTTTCGAGTTCGGATACTTTATTGATCCACTTACTTCTATTATGTCAATATTAATCACTACAGTTGGAATTCTGGTTCTTATTTATAGTGACAATTATATGTCTCATGATCAAGGATATTTGAGATTTTTTGCTTATATGAGTTTTTTCAATGCTTCAATGTTAGCATTAGTTACAAGTTCGAATTTCATACAAATTTATATTTTTTGGGAAATGGTTGGAATATGCTCTTATCTATTAATAGGGTTTTGGTTCACACGACCTATTGCGGCAAGTGCTTGTCAAAAAGCATTTGTAACTAATCGTGTAGGGGATTTTGGATTATTATTAGGAATCCTAGGTCTTTATTGGATAACGGGCAGTTTCGAATTTCGGGATTTATTCGAAATAGTGAATAACTTGATTTATAATAATGAGGTTAACCTTTTATTTGTTACTTTGTGTGCATTTCTATTATTTGCTGGCCCGGTTGCTAAATCCGCGCAATTCCCTCTTCATGTATGGTTACCCGATGCCATGGAAGGGCCTACTCCTATTTCGGCTCTTATCCATGCTGCTACTATGGTAGCGGCGGGAATTTTTCTTGTAGCTCGCCTTCTTCCGCTTTTCATAGTAATACCGTACATAATGAATTTAATATCTTTGATAGGTATAATAACAGTATTTTTCGGAGCTACTTTAGCTCTTGCTCAACACGATATTAAGAGGGGTTTAGCTTATTCTACAATGTCTCAATTGGGTTATATGATGTTAGCTCTAGGGATGGGGTCTTATCGAGCCGCTTTATTTCATTTGATTACTCATGCTTATTCCAAAGCCTTGTTGTTTTTAGGATCCGGATCAATTATTCATTCAATGGAAGCCATTGTTGGATATTTTCCAGATAAAAGCCAGAATATGGTTCTTATGGGTGGGTTAAGAAAGCACGTGCCAATTACAAAAACTTCTTTTTTATTGGGTACCCTTTCTCTTTGTGGTATTCCGCCTCTCGCTTGTTTTTGGTCCAAAGATGAAATTCTTAATGATAGTTGGTTGTATTCTCCGATTTTCGCAATAATAGCTTTTTTCACAGCCGGATTAACCGCATTTTATATGTTTCGAATTTATTTACTTACTTTTGAGGGATCTTTCAACTTTTGCTTTCAAAATTACAGTGGCAAAAAAAGTAATTCCTTCTATTCAATATCTCTATGGGGTAAAGAAGAACCAAAACCGATAAAAAAAAAAATGCATTTAGTTGCTTTATTAACACTGAATAATAATGAAAGGTCCTCTTTTTTTTCGCAGAAGGCTCATCCAATTGATAGGAATGTCACAACTACGCCTTTTCTTACTATTTTTCCTTTTGGCGTTACCAAGACTTTTTGTTATCCTCACGAATCAGACAATACTATGTTATTTGTTATGCTTGTATTAGTCCTATTTCCTTTGTTTGTTGGAGCTATAGGAATTCCTTTGACTCAAGAAGAAATAAATTCGGATATTTTATCAAAATTGTTAACTCCGTCTATAAATCTTTTACATCAAAATTCAACTCATTTTGTTGATTGGTATGAAGTTTTGAAAAATCCAACCCTTTCCGTTAGTATAACTTATTTTGGAACTCTTCTAGCCTATTTTTTCTATAAGCCCTTTTATTCATCTTTAAACAATTGGAACATATTAAATTTATTTTCTAAAAGAGGACCTAAGAGAATTCTTTGGGACAAAATACTCAATTCCCTATATGATTG